ATGGTTGGTCCAATACGAAAGAGTCATCCTTTGTTGGCTATTGTTAATTCTACTTTTATAACTTTACCTTGTCCTGGCAATTTTTTTGTTTGATGAAATTTTGGCTCTTTGTTAGGTTTGTGTTTAATAGTTCAGATATTAACTGGCCTTTTTCTTTCTATGCATTATATTGCAGATATTAGTATGGCTTTTTCTTCTGTTAGGCATATTTGTCGTGATGTTAGATATGGTTGATTGCTTCGTAGTATTCATGCTAAAGGAGCTTCGTTATTTTTTATTTGCTTGTATTTTCATATAGGTCGTGGTCTTTATTATGGTTCTTATGTGAATACAGAGGTTTGAAATGTTGGTGTGCTTCTTTTTATTTGTGTAATGATCACAGCTTTCGTTGGTTATGTTTTACCCTGGGGTCAGATGTCTTTTTGAGGAGCAACGGTTATTACTAGTTTATTTTCTGCAGTTCCTTATTTAGGGTCTTCTTTAGTTCAGTGAATTTGAGGTGGTTTTTCTGTGGATAGAGCTACCTTGACTCGGTTTTTTGCTTTTCATTTTTTATTTCCTTTTATTGTTGCAGCTTTAAGAGCTGTTCATCTTTTGTTTCTTCATGATACTGGTTCAAATAAACCTACTGGTTTAGAGTCTAATTTTGATAAGATTCCTTTTCATTCTTATTATACTATTAAGGATATTCTTTGGTTTTTAGCTGTATTTTTTATATTTGGCTTTGTTGTGTTGTTTTTTCCTGGTCTTTTGATTGATCCTGAGAATTTTATACCTGCAAAACCTTTGGTTACTCCGGTTCACATTCAACCGGAGTGGTATTTTTTGTTTGCTTATGCTATATTACGTTCTATACCAAACAAGTTAGGGGGTGTGTTGGCTTTGGTTGGGTCAATAGCTATTTTGTTTTTAGTTCCTTTTATTCATGTTTCTAATCAACAAGCTAGGTTTTTTCGTCCTCTGTCTCAGTTTGTGTTTTGGGCTCTTATTGTGTGTTTTTGAGCTCTTACTTGGTTGGGTGGACAACCTGTAGAGACCCCTTATATAGAGCTTGGGCAGGCGGTTTCTGTTTTTTATTTTTCTTTATTTTTGTTTTGGTTACCGTTTACTTCGTATTTGGAGAAATTACTTTTTATAGAATCAAAAGGTAGTTTAATAAAAATAATAGTTTTGGGGACTATTGATAAAAGGTTAAGTCTTTTCTTTTTGATAGGTAAGAAAGCAGGGTTTGGACTTGCTCTAGAGAAATCAAAATTCTCTGTACTTCCGTTTATACTATTTCTTAGTGTGGGTTGAAGCCTTATGATGAGGTGCTTGGCCGTTAACCGAGAGATAACAAGATCAATACTTGTCAGCTCAGCTATTAAAGTAGCAAAAAGGTCAATGCGGAAGATTTAGGTTCTTCTACCAAAGGTTCAAGTCCTTTCTTTAGTTTGTAAAAGCTGAGAATTTAGCTCAAATTTCTCGCACGCAAAGCGAAAGTCTTTCTTAGATTACTTTCACAAGAAGTTTAAGTTATAAAACTAATAGCCTTCAAAGCTGTCATTATAGATTGAAATTCTATAGCTTCTGGGTTCTGTGGTGTAAAAAACATATTAGATTGCAAATCTTTAGATACGATTGAAAATTCCGTCAGGACTTCAAAACAACTTGAGTTGCACAAGTATTTTCTCTGTGTAAAAGAGAGGCTTTCGTTCATAGCTATGTTTTGTTTTTCCCTTGGAATTAGTAAGGTAAGCTAATCAAGCTTTTAGGCTCATGTCCTAAATATGGAAGGATAGAGACCTCCTCTTACTTTAAAATCAGAAAATACTAATTTTAATTTAGTAACTATGGTTTGACAGCCCACTATTATATATTTAACTAATTTTCTTTAATAGAACTTTGGGTTAGTAATTGGCTAGGGTTTTTATACGGTTTTTATTTTTGTAATGTTTTATATTAAGGGTACCTTTATGGAGTGTGGTTCTCTGTGATAATTAGTAGTGGGCTGGGATGGTGGGTTGACGCCTCTTATTATACTTAATACTTATAGGGCGTGTTGAGAGCCTTATTAAGGATTTTAACCTTATTTACCAATTTACAAGATTGGTTTTCTTACATAGATTTATAGGGCGGTTTCTATTGAGGTTTTAACTCAATCTTGTAGTGTGAAGGACTACTGTTGTTATTCAACTATAGGAACTTTTTATACCAAGAGCAGGTTCCCCTACTCTTACCTTGTTACGACTTTTCTCTTAGTAGGTTAAAGAGAGTGACGGGCGGTGTGTACGTATTCTAGAGCTTGCTTCAGAGCGTTTTTATTAAGTGTTCTTACTGCTAAATCCTTCTTTTCTTATCTTTTTAGTTTAGATTTGCTGGTCGGGTGCTTGAACATTGTAGCCCACGCGCTTCCTTTTTATTGGTTGCATCTTGATCTGACGTTTTGGAGCTTTCCTTTTTGTCTACTTCTTTTTTAAGGTAGGCTGACGACGATGATATACAGACTGTATTCTAAAAAAGGTTAGGTGTTTTGTGGGTTGTCTATTATGCGGCAGGCTCCTCTAGGGAGGTCTAGAGTACCGCCAAGTCCTTTAAGTTTTAAGCTTGTAGCTCGTAGTTCTTTAAGGTTTTTGTTTATAGTTTAACATAGCAGGGTCTCTAATCCTGGTTTGGGTTTAAGCTTACGTGAATTTCCTTTGGCGATTTGGTGATGTTTGTTACATTGTTTACGTTTTACTGTTTGATTGTTTATTTTATCGTAGATGTTTTTGGGTAGTCACTTTCTTGTTTTTCTTACTTTTGTGTTTTACGTATAACCGCGGTAGCTGGCACGTAGTTGACCAACGTTTAATTTTTCCTGTAATTAATTCTAGCTTTCACTAATAGATTAATGTTTAGCACTGCAGCTGTGGGTTCTCTGTGTGTTTAGTATTTGTGTTTTCTTAATGCACTGTTGTTTGATCTTAAAGAAGTTTTTATGTTCCTCACTGTGGTAGGGTTCCTTTGCATGTGTCAATTCAGTTTTAAGAGTAAGGGAAATTGGGACCAAGTTTTCTACAAAAGAGGGGACTTAAACCCGCTATCAAAGCATTTTCAGTGCTTTGCTTTATTCTTTAAGCTATTTTTGTTAGCTAAGTAAAGGATTTGAACCTTTGGTTGAAGGGCTTAGGTCTTCTGCATTGACCTTTTTGCTAATTTAGCTACCTTATCCTAGGTTTCTAGCTAGGACTTTTTGATTGGAAGTCAAATATACTTTAATATTTATAAGGTTAAGATTTTCTTTATTTGTTTTCAGAGGTTTTAGTTTAAGACTTTTCTGGAAAAATTGGTCTTAGCTTTTGGTTCCTTTCGTACTAGAAAAGCTTCTTTTTTGTGTGTAGATAGAAACTGACCTGACTTACGTCGGTCTGAACTCAGATCGCGTAGGGCTTTAAAGGTCGAACAGACCTACCTTTAGAGGCTTCTGCACCTCTGGGGTGCCCCGGTCCAACATCGAGGTCGCAAACTCTCTCGTCAATACGAGCTCTCAGAGAGAATGACGCTGTTATCCCTGCGGTAACTTTTTTCCTTGATCGAACTAAGTTGTCGGATCATTTATTAGATTTTAAAGCTTTTAAATTTGTTTATTTTTATTGTTTATTGGCGAAGGGTTTTTTTTCTTCGCGGTTGCCCCAACCAAAAGTTATCACACCATAAGGTTTTGTTATTATAGTAATTTTATTATCTATTATTAGTTTGTTTGTTTTGTGCGGTTAGTTTTAAGCTCGACAGGGTCTTTTCGTCTTACACATTTATTCTTGTTTCTTCACAAGAATAATAATTTTTTCTGTGAGATAGGAGACAGTTAAACTCCGTCTTGCCTTTCATTCTAGTTCTCAATTAAAGAACAAATGATTATGCTACCTTTGCACGGTCAATATACCGCGGCCGTTGAATTTTTATCACTGGGCAGGCAGTACTCTTTATTTGGTTTATACAAAGAGCGATGTTTTTGGTAAACAGGCGAAGTTTTTTTTGCCGAGTTCCTTCTATTTCTTTGGTTTATTTTTTAACTTCCTGTGTTGGTTTGTACTGTAGGTAGAATGTTTTTCTTGAGTTTTAAGTATTCTCTTTCTTCCAATGAGTGGTTTGTTAGAGTAGTTTATAACTGCAGTAGTTGTTTGAGTACTAATTTTAACATTTTTTTTTAGAATTATGATTCTAATAGTCTGATATTTTTTATAAGTTAAAGTTTTTTTACCATTAATTATTAGTTTTGTTTTAGTTAATCTATGACGCTTTTATTAAGGTGGCTGTTTCTAGGCCTACATTGCTTTAGTCTTTGTTGGGTGGTTTTTGACTTTTACTGTTGTTTTAGGCTTTTTCCTAGTAGACTAAAAAGTTTGTCCCTTTTGGTCTAACCTTCTTTTCATTTGGTGTATGTTTAGACTTATTGGCAAATGTAGAGGTTTAAGCTAATACTTAGTTTTCAGGCAACCAGCTATCTCTAGGCTCGTTTCACGTTTTATGGCTATTGCTATCTCTTTGCTTACTTTTGAAACAGTAAGGTGCACGTTCTTAATCGGGATAGTAGTAGATCTCCTAGTTTCGGGTGAAAGTTTAATTACTTTTTTTCTTGTTAGACCATTATACAAAAGGTACAGGTTTTAATTCTTTCTTTGATGAAATTAAATTTTCATTTTTTCAAATGTTCCTTTACAGTACTATTATAGCTTCATTTTTCTTTTCTAATAATTATACTTGGTTTTGTTGTTTGTTGTAATTTTTTATTTGTTTTACTAGTTTATTTTGGATTGTGTTTTTTAGTTGAGCTATTTTTTCCTTTGGTAACAGAAAAAGGATTTTCACCTTTATAGGTGAATTTACAATTCACTGCTATGTTTTTTCAGCCATTCTGTTGTTTATGAAAGTATGGATATTAATATTGGGGGAGCTATTATTCTGTTTAGCGCTAGAGTTATTAATATGGATTTTGTATTTGTTTTTCTTGGTGTTGTTTTTCGTGTTTTTATTATTGTTAAAGCTTTTTGTGGGAATAGAGATAATTTTCTTTTAAACCTTATTCGTAGGTAGAAGAATAGTCTTATGAGTCTTCCTACTATTAGTGGTATTGTTGTTAATGTTGATTTTTTTTGGGTAAGTACTTTTAGTCTTATGAGCTTTTTTAGGAATCCTGTTAGTGGGGGAAGTCCTCCGAGGGATAGTATGCATAGGGTTATGGTTGGTGCTGTTCATGTAGCTTTTTTCTTTTTTATTTTTGCTATTTTCTTTATTTTTGTTGTTGTTAGTGATAGAAATATTGATGTTTTTATTGTTATGTATATTAGTAGCATTATTATCGATGCTTTTTGTTTGAATATTCCTGTTATTGTTATTCATCCTATATGTCTTATCGATGAGTAGGCTAGAATCTTTCGTGTTTGTGTTTGTTTTAGTCCTTTTCAGGCTCCTATTATTATTGATAGTATTCTGCAATAGAGTATCATATTTAGTTTTAGTGTTTTTATTATTTTTAAGGTGATTATTAGTGGTGCTATCTTTTGTCAGGTTGTTAGTAGTAATCCTTGTAGTAGTTTTATCCCTCTTATTACGTCTGGGAATCAGATGTGGAATGGGGCTAGTCTTAGCTTGAGGAATAGTGCTCCAGTTATTATGATACATTTTATTTCTTTGAATTCTGTTTTTATTAATCATGATCCTTTTGTTCATGCGTTTATTAGGGCTGATTTTAGAATAGTTGCTGCTGCTAGTGCCTGTATTAGGAAGTACTTTATTGATGCTTCTATTTTTCGTGGTGATTGTAAGAATGTGAGTAATGGTATTATTGATAGGGTTTTTGTTTCTAATCCTATTCATATTAGAAATCAGTGGTTTCTTGATATTGCTATTATTGTTCCTATGATTATTTTTGTTATGAATAGTGTTGTTATTTTTCGTTTCATGAGAGCTTGAGAGGATTTGAACCTCGATTTGTCTAATTATCAGCTAGATACCTTTTCCTTTTTAGGTTCAAGCTCATATAAATGTTTTTGGTGGTAAGATTTTTATTCTTCTTATTATTAGTAGTTTTCATATTATGAATCTTATTGAGGCGGGTAGATATTTCTTTCAGGTGAGAAACATTAGTTGGTCGTAACGGAATCGTGGGAATCTTGCTCGTCTTCATAGAAATATTCTTGATAGTATTCCTGTCTTTATTGCTATTATAATTATTTTTATAGGTGTTATGGATATTGGTGATTTTCCTCCTAAAAATATTATTACTGAGAGGAGTTTCATGAACATTATTTTTGCGTATTCTGCTAAGAAGAACAAGGCGAACGGTCCTCCTGCGTATTCTACTTTGTATCCTGATACTAGTTCTGATTCTCCTTCTGTTAAGTCAAATGGGGTTCGATTTGTTTCTGCTAGTGTTGATATGTATCATATGTATGATAGTGGTAGACATGATAGTATGAATCATCTTTTTTGTTGTGTTTTTTGTATTCTTTTTATTTTAAATGATCCTGCTATTATTACTATCGATAGTAATATAAGTCCCATTCTTATTTCGTATGAAATTGTTTGTGCTACTGATCGTATTCCTCCTAGTAGTGAGTACTTTGATTTTGAGGCTCATCCTGATCCTAGAAGAGAGTATACGGAGAGTCTTGATATTCCTAGTATTAGTATTAGTGAGAGTTTTATTTTTAGAGTTGGTTGTGGGCACGGTATTATGGCTCACATTGTTAGGGCTAATAAGAGGAATAGGGCAGGGGCTAGTAGGAATATTGTTGGTGAGGAGGTGGAGGGTTTTAGTTTTTCCTTTATAAATAGCTTTATGCCGTCAGCTATTGTTTGTAAGGTTCCGTATGGTCCTACGAGTTTTGGGCCCTTTCGAAGTTGCATGTATCCTAGTATCTTTCGTTCTACTAGTACTATTAATGCTACTGCTATTAGGACTGGTATTATGAATTTTATTGTTTTTATTATTGTTGTGGTAGGTGTTTTCATTATAGTTATTTGGTTTTTAGTGAATAGCTTGGTTTTGTTGTTGTTTTGTATAATTGTAGTTTTGGTGCTGATTATTTTGTATGTTTTGTATTAGTAAGTTTAGTGTTTTTTGTTTTTAGGTCGTTATTGGTGTTTATTAAATGATTTTGGTTTTTTTATTGTTTTTTGTATTTGATTTTTATGTACTTAAATGCAGTTAAGACGTTGATTATTTTCTACGAATCATAAGGATATTGGTACTTTGTATTTTTTGTTTGGTGCTTGAGCTGGTTTGGTTGGTACTGCTCTTAGAATAATAATTCGGACAGAGTTAGCTCAGCCTGGTTCTTTTTTAGGTGATGATCATATTTATAAAGTTGTTGTTACTTCTCATGCTTTGATTATGATTTTTTTTATGGTTATGCCAATAATGATTGGAGGTTTTGGAAATTGGCTTATTCCTTTAATGATTGGAGCTCCTGATTTGGCTTTTCCTCGTGTTAATAATATGAGTTTTTGGCTTTTGCCTCCTTCTTTTGTTCTTCTTTTGGCTTCTGCTGGTGTTGAGAGTGGTGTTGGTACTGGCTGAACTATTTATCCTCCTCTTTCAAGTGGTTTGGCTCATGCTGGTGGTTCTGTTGACTTGGCTATTTTTTCTTTGCACATAGCTGGGGCTTCTTCTATTGTGGCATCTATAAATTTTATTACAACTATAATAAAAATGCGTTCTCCTGGTGTAACTTTTGATCGTCTTCCTTTGTTTGTTTGGTCTGTTTTTATTACTACTTTTCTTCTTCTTCTTGCTCTTCCTGTTTTAGCGGGAGCTATTACTATGTTGTTGACTGATCGCAAAGTTAATACTACTTTTTTTGATCCAGCGGGTGGTGGTGATCCTATTCTTTTTCAGCATCTTTTTTGATTTTTTGGTCATCCTGAGGTTTATATTCTTATTCTCCCTGGTTTTGGTATGATTTCTCATGTTGTGGCACATTACTCAGGTAAGAGTGAGCCTTTTGGTTATTTGGGCATGGTTTATGCTATGGTTGCTATAGGGGTGCTTGGTTTTTTAGTTTGGGCTCATCATATGTTTACAGTTGGTATGGATGTGGATACTCGTGCTTATTTTACTGCTGCTACTATGATAATTGCTGTTCCTACTGGTATAAAGGTTTTTAGGTGAATGGCAACTCTTCAGGGTTCTAATCTTCGGTGAGATGCTCCTCTTCTTTGAGCTTTGGGTTTTATTTTTTTGTTTACTGTTGGTGGATTGACTGGAGTTGTTCTTTCTAATTCTAGTTTAGATATAGTTCTTCATGATACTTATTATGTTGTTGCTCATTTTCATTATGTTTTGTCTATGGGGGCTGTATTTGCTATTTTTTCTGGGTTTGTTCACTGATTTCCTTTGTTTTCTGGTGTTAGGTTGCATGCTCAGTTAGCTAAGGTTCATTTTTTTTTGATGTTTATTGGAGTTAATTTGACTTTTTTTCCTCAGCATTTTCTTGGTCTTGCTGGGATGCCTCGGCGTTATGCTGATTATCCTGATGTTTACACTAGTTGGAATGTGGTTTCTTCTATAGGTTCTGTTATTTCTTTTGTTGCTGTTATATTTTTTATATTTTTAGTTTGGGAGGCTTTTGTTGTTCGACGTGAGGTTGTTTCTCCGGGTTTTAGTTCTTCTTTTTTAGAGTGGCAGTATAGTTCTTTTCCTCCGGGTCACCATACTTATGATGAGACTCCATTTGTGGTTATGGTAAGTAGTTAGTAGATAGGTAGTTTAAGTAAAACTTTTGGTTTCGGCCCGTTTATTTTTGGTTATAGTCCAAACCTTTCTTTTATAATGGCAACTTGGCTGCAGTTTGGTTTTCAGGATGCTTCTTCTCCATTAATGGAGGAGTTGTCTTATTTTCATGACTATATTTTAGTTATTTTGGTTCTGGTTACTGTTTTAGTGTTTTATGGTTTGTTTTCTTTGTTGTTTATTTTTTCTACTGATCGTTTTTTTTTGGAGAATCAGGGTTTAGAGACTGTTTGGACTGTTGTTCCTGCGATTATTTTGGTTTTTGTTGCTTTTCCATCTTTACAGTTGTTGTATTTGATTGATGAGATAAATGATCCTTGTTTAACTGTTAAGGCTTTGGGTCATCAGTGGTATTGGAGATATGAGTATACTGATTATTGTGATTTGAATTTTGATTCTTATATGGTTGTTGTTGAAGATTTGTTATCTGGTTTTCCTCGTCTTTTAGAGGTTGATAATCGTGTTGTAGTTCCTTTTCAGAATCCTGTTCGGGTTTTAGTAAGATCTTCAGATGTTTTGCATTCTTGGGCTGTTCCTTCTCTTGGTTTAAAGATGGATGCTGTTCCGGGTCGTTTGAATCAAGTTACTTTTTTAGTTCCTCGTAGTGGTATTTTTTATGGTCAGTGTTCTGAAATATGCGGTGCTAATCATAGATTTATGCCTATTGTTATAGAGTCTGTGCCTTTTGGTGTTTTTGAGCAGTGGGTTTCTTGGTTTAGAGATTAGTTGGTCTCTGGTTAGCTAATGAAGTATTAAACTCTTAATTTAATGATGGTAGGTAGTCTACCACTAGAGAATGCCTCAGCTTGATTTTTTTTGATGGGGGTTTAATTTTTTTGTTTGTTGGGGCTTTCTTTTTATAATGTTTGTTTATTTTATTAAACTTAAGTTTTTGGTTGTTTATTCGAGTAGTTTTTATGGTCTTTCTCCGGAGTGTTCTGGGTATAGAAGTTTTGTTTGGTTATGGTAATTTTTTCTATTTTTGATCAATTTCAGTCTAGTGTTTTTTTTATTGTTCCTATGATTTTTTTGTGTTTGAGTTTGAAAGTTGTTTGAAGTTTTTTTTTAGTTAGCGAGAGGTGAAGTAAGAGTCGTTTTTTTGTTTTTTGGTCTGGTTTTGTTGGTTTAGCGTTGAAGCTGATTTTTCAGACTACTTCTGTGAAGACTGGTCCTTGAGCGAGTGTTTTGTTTACGGTGTTTGTTTTTATTCTTTCTATAAAAGTTATGGGTCTTTTTCCTTATTTGTTTACCAGGACAAGTCATGTTTCTATAACATTTAGAATAGGTTTTCCTCTTTGGTTGGGTGTGAATGTTTTGGGATTTTATTTTTCTTTTGGTAGTCGTTTAAGTCATTTAGTTCCTCAGGGTACTCCTATTATTTTGATTCCTCTTATGGTTTGAATTGAGACTTTGAGTTTGTTTGCTCAGCCTTTGGCTTTGGGGTTACGTTTGGCTGCTAATTTAACTGCGGGTCATTTGTTGATTTTTCTTTTGGTTAGGACTGTTTGGGCGTTTGTAGATGTTTTTTGTGTTTTTGTTCCTTTAGTTGGGTTGTTTTTTCTTCTTTTAATTTTGGAGATAGCTGTTGCTTGTATACAGGCTTATGTTTTTACAGCTTTGGTTCATTTTTATTTACAAGAGAAATTTTAGTTTTTTAGATGTGGTTTTTGTTTGTTTTTCTTTGTTCTGTGTTTTTTTTGGGTGTTTTAGGTGTTTTGTTGAATCGTATGCATTTGTTGACTGTTATGCTTTGTTTGGAGCTTCTTTTGGTTTCTCTTTTTTTGAAATTTTCTTTGTTAATGTCTGTTTATAGTAAATTTTCTTTTTCTGGTTTTAGTCTTGTTTTGTTAACTTTGTCTGCTTGCGAGGCTAGAATAGGTCTTTCTTTGTTAGTTGTAGTTTCTCGAAGGTTTGGTACTGATAGAGTTTTTTCTTTGAAATTATTGCGAGTTTAGGTTTCTGTCTGGGGGGTGTTTGTTTTGTTATTCTTTTGTATGAGTTGTTTTTGGGTGGGTGTAATTTAATGAGTTATCAACATTCTTATCATTTGGTTGAGCAGAGTCCTTGGCCTATAATGGCTTCATTAGGAGCTTTAACCGTTACTTTAGGTTTAGTTGTTTGGTTCCATTGTTTTAGATTTTTGGTTGTTTTTTTGGGTTTATGTTCTCTTTTGTTTGTTTCGGTTTTTTGGTGGCGTGATGTTATTCGTGAGTCTACTTTTCAAGGCTGTCATACTTGTGCTGTGGGTAGGGGTCTTCGTTATGGTATGGTGTTGTTTATAACTTCTGAGGTATTATTTTTTTTTGCTTTTTTTTGAGCTTTTTTTCACAGAAGTCTTGCTCCTACCAGGGATCTCGGAGTTTGTTGACCTCCATCAGGGGTTAGTCCGCTTGATCCATTTTTGGTTCCATTGCTTAAAACTGCTGTTTTACTTTCTTCTGGTGTTACTGTAACTTGATCTCATCATAGTATTTTAGAGAAAAATTGAGTTGATGCTGTGCAAGGCCTCTTCTTCACTGTTTTTTTGGGGGTTTATTTTACTTTATTGCAGGCTTGAGAGTATTTTGATTCTCCGTTTACTATTTCAGATGGTGTTTATGGCTCTACTTTTTTTGTGGCTACGGGATTTCACGGTCTTCATGTTATTATAGGGACTACTTTTTTATTAGTTTGTTTTTTTCGTTTGGTTGTGTATCATTTTTCTAATTCTCATCATTTTGGTTTTGAAGCTGCTGCTTGGTATTGGCATTTTGTTGATGTTGTTTGATTGTTTTTATATGTTTCTATTTATTGGTGAGGTAGATAGGAGGGAGAAGGATTTTAGCCTACGTCTTTTGGTTTCAAGCCAAATGCATTTTTCTGCCATCTCTCCAGTTTTAAATGGGATTGTTTGTTTTTGTATTTTTAGGTATAGTGATTGTTATTATATTGTTAGTTTGTCTTATTCATTTTTTACCTTCTTATGTTCCAGATAATCAAAAGGGCTCTCCTTATGAGTGTGGTTTTGATCCTTTGAACTCTGCTCGAGTTCCTTTTTCATTTCGTTTTTTTTTGGTTGCTATACTTTTTTTGTTATTTGATTTAGAGATTGCTCTTTTGTTTCCTTTGCCTTCTGCTATTACTAGTGTTTTGGATAGTGTTTTTGTAGTGGTTATAGGATCTTGTTTTGTTGTTATTTTAACCTTAGGTCTTGTTTATGAGTGGGTGAAAGGTGGTTTAGAGTGAGCAGATTAATGAAATTTATTTTGTTTGGTTCTTTTGGGGTTTTTATTTCTTGTTTGATTTGTCCTTTTAATTTTTTGTGGAGTATATTAATAGTATTTGGAGGTGTTTTGTTTTTTATTAGAATTTTTTTTGTTGGCGGTAGTTGGTGTAGTTGGAGTTTTGCTTCTTTTTATTTAGGATTAGATTCTGTAGGTATGCCATTAGTGGTCTTAAGTTGTTGGCTTCTTCCTTTGACTTTGTTGGCTAGACAGGGTCATATGTCATTTTACTCCGAAGTTCAGCAGCGTTTGTATTGTGCTCTTTTGACTAGTGTTTTAATTAGTCTTATAGTTACTTTTAGTTCTTTGGAGTTGATTTTGTTTTACATATCTTTTGAAGCTACTTTGATTCCTATTTTAGTTATAATTTCTCGTTGAGGGTCTCAGTATGATCGGTATCAGGCTAGAGTGTATTTTTTATTTTATACTCTTTTTGGGTCTCTTCCTTTTTTGGTTTCTCTTCTTAGGATAAGAGCTTTTTCTTCTTCTTTGTTTTTACCTTTTTTTGATTTTAGAAGTTTTTTTGATGTAGTTTTAAGGAGTTATTTTTCTGTTTGGTGGTTTTTTACGTTTATAGTTTTTGTGGTTAAGATGCCTGTTTATGGTTTTCATTTGTGGTTACCTAAGGCTCATGTTGAAGCTACTGTGGCGGGTTCTATGCTTTTAGCAGCTGTTTTATTGAAGTTAGGTGGTTATGGGCTTATTCGTTTGGTTAAACTTTTTGGACTTGTAAAATTAGTTAGATTTTCTGATTTATTACTTTCTTTTTGTGTTTGGGGTGCTTTAATGACTGGTGTAATTTGTTTGTGTCAAAGAGACTTGAAGGCGTTGATTGCTTATTCTTCTGTTGGTCATATGAGATTAGTTGCGGCAGGTATTTTTTTAGGTGGAGTTGTTTCTATTAAAGGTTCTATGATTTTAATGGTGGCCCATGGTCTGGTTTCTTCTGGACTATTTTGTTTGGCTAAATTTCTTTATGAGCGTAGAGGTACTCGGACTTTGGGTCTAGTTCGTGGGTATAAGTTTTTGATGGTTTTGATGGGATTATGATGGTTGGTTTCTTGTGCTGCAAATTTGGGGTTACCGCCTTTGCCTAATTTGATTGGAGAGTTGATGGTAGTTGCTTCTTTGGGTGGTTTGGATGTTGTTTTGCTTTTTATTTCGGGTGGAGCTACTGTTGCAGGAGCTATTTATTCGTTGCTTATTTATCAATTTACTCAATCTAATAAGGTTGTTAAAAGTTTTTTTAATGTCTTGGAGATATCTTTTCGGGAGCATGTTCTTATGTTTTTGCATTTGCTTCCGTTGTTTTTGATTTTAGTTAAACCTTCTTTGGTTTGTTTGTATTTTTAGGTTTAGGTAATTAAATTATAATGCTAGTTTGTGGAATTAGATTTAATGGTTTGAGTCCATTCTTTTACCCGAGGCTTATGGGTTTATCAAAGGCCTGCTAAGCTTGTTGATTTGCGGTTCAATTCCGTTGAAGCTTCGGTGAAACTTATTTTTTTGCTTAGTAGTGTAGGGTTTGTTATATTTTTATTTTTGTTGATGAAAGTATTTTCGGCTTCTAGGTTGTTTTTTCGGTTGTGGAGATTTGATTCTTTTTTTGGTTTGTATGTGTTAGGGGGTCGTATTTTTCACGGTTTTGAGTATTTAAGAGTTAGGTCTTTGAAGTTGTTGTCTTTTTTTAGGTTCGTTGTGTTTTATTTTTATTTAAGTATTGGGTGTCCTTTGATAAAGGTTGAATTTAGAGACTGGTTTAGAGGCTATGGTTTTCTTGGAAGTTTATGTTTTACTTTAGATTTTTATTCTGTTTGTTTTTTTTTTGTCGGTAGATATGTTACTTGATCTATTATTCAGTTTTCTTGTTATTATATGGGGAACGATTTACGTAGTAGTTCCTTTTTTCGGCTTCTTTTGGTTTTTCTTTTTAAAATGCTTGTTTTGGTTAGTTCTGATAATTTGTTTTTAATATTTATTGGTTGAGAAGGTGTTGGGTTTCTTTCTTTTTTGCTTATTGGGTGGTGGGGAACTCGTGTGGATGCAAAAAGTTCTGCATTAGAGGCTGTAATATATAATCGTGCGGGTGATATCGGTTTTTTACTTTTTTTTAGTTTGTGTTTGTCGCATCTTAAAACTTGGTCTTTGTCAGGAATTTCAAGTCTTTATGAGGGTGTGGATGATTTTTTAATTTTTGGTCTTCTTTTTAGGGGGTTGTTGGCTGCTATGGCTAAGTCAGCTCAGCTTGGCTTTCATCCGTGACTTCCAGCTGCTATGGAGGGTCCTACTCCTGTTTCAGCTCTTTTACATAGGTCTACTATGGTAGTTGCTGGTGTTTTTCTTTTAATCCGTTTAGGTGATATAATAAAATTTCCTTATTTTTTTTGCAGGGCTTGTCTTTTTGTAGGTGGTATAACTTCTTTTTTTGCTGCTGGAGCGGCTTTGGTTCAGCATGACATTAAGAAGGTGGTTGCTTATTCTACAACTAGACAGTTGGGTTTAATGGTTGTTTCTATAGGACTTGGGAATTTTGTTGTTGCGTTTTTTCATATATGTACTCATGCATTTTTTAAGGCTATGTTATTTTTATGTTCAGGTAGTATAATACATAGTCTTAAAGATGAGCAAGATTTGCGAAAGATGGGTGGTTTGTTTTACTTTCTACCAGTAACGGGTTTTTGTATAACTTTAGGAAGGTTGGCTTTAGTTGGAACTCCTTTTTTGGCTGGATTTTATTCTAAGGATGTTATTTTGGAGTTATGTTTAGTAAGGATTTCTAATTTTTTAGGTGTGGGTTTTGCTTTTATTTCTTCTTTATTTACAGTTATGTATAGGTTTCGTGTTATAATTTTTTGTTTTTTATTTCCTTATTTGGGTAAAACATTGTTTTTTATATCAGAGGAGGATGGAAATTTGGTTTTACCTATAATTCGATTAGCTTTAGGGACTATTTTGAGTGGGTGATTTTTTTGTGGGTATGTTTTTCCCAGCTTGATTCTGGTACTTCCCACGTTTTTAAAGATTACCACTTTTTTTATGGTTTTATTCGGTGTTTTATTAGGTTTTGTGGTTTATCTTGGTTATAGATATTTTGGGTATTTAAAGAATTTTTATTGGTTTTTGTCTGGGCAATGGTTTTTTCTTTTGTTTTTTCATATTATGTTTTCGTCTTTTTATTTTTTTGTTTCGATAGTTCAAAGTACTCGTTTATTGGATCGAGGTTGAAGGGAGAGGGTTGGTCCTGGGGGTAGGGGAGTTTTTTTTACTACTACTTCTTCCGCTTCTCAGTCTTTTTATTTAGGGTATGTGAAGTATTATATTTTAGCGTCTCTTTTGGTTAGTTTGTTGTTAGTGGCTCTTATTGTCTTTGTGTAACTTATAGAGCTCGTAGTGATGTTTCTTCTACCCCGCGAGAAATGTCTAGAACGATAATAAGAGCTATTAGTAGTATGTATCCTGCAAGAATAAAGAATAGAATCATTGATTGGTGAAATAGATATGAGGCACCTTCTATGTCTACTAATCTTGTTAGATTAAATTTTGTTTTTGTAGTATTTCATTTTGTTTTTTTATATAATATAGTAGTTCACACTATTATAAAGAATGAAAGTGATATTATTTCTGCTGTTTTTCTAATGTAGGGAAAACGATCGGTTCTGAGTGCTCTTGAATAAACGAATACTACAAGCATTCCTCCCATGTAGACTAGTAGTAGGATAAGTGCCAGAAATGATGCTCTTATGTGTGTGAGTATTAAACAACCAGAAATGGAGACTATAGCTAGCCCTAGAGCAGAGTAGTAGGGAGATAGTCTATAAAAAACAAAGGATCTACCAAATAGTAGGGTTATAACAGATATGTATAAACTCATTATTTTATTATTATCTTCTTTTTAGTTAATAGTAAAAACTATTTAAGGTTTATTATTATTATTTTGTTATTAAAAAA